TTTTTTTTTTACTTACTTAATCAAAAACTCTTCCATTCTCAAATAAAAAGAGAATAGAGGAAATCAGACTTTCATACATTATCTTAATTGAATTATATGTAATGATCAAGAAATTCAGTTGAATTATATATACAAGATATACACGTGTGAAAATACTAATAACAATTGACTGGATTCTATAGATATTTGGGCTGGAATTGACGAACAATCAATAAGAATATTATTCTAAATTCGAAATAGAAGTGGGGCGTGGCCAAGTGGTAAGGCAACGGGTTTTGGTCCCGCTATTCGGAGGTTCGAATCCTTCCGTCCCAGAGCATCTGCATTCTATCTTTTTCACAAACGGAATTGAGTTCAAAACACACACGCGGATATAACTTAATCTAATTATGATGCAAGATAGGAGAATCAATTTTATTTCTTTAAATTGAAAAGGGGTTAGACGTACATATACCTCTTTATAGGGAAGGAATCGAGTTACTTGGTGTATTTCTATCGAAATTTTATAGAATATTAATATTCTCCAAGATGCAGTAGGATTCAATTTCCTATGCGAACCGTGTTGAGGTAAAGAAGAACAAATATTTTATTTAGGTCTGTTTTGTTTCGTTTTGTACCTAGACAGTTTATGATATTGTAAAAAAAGGGTGCTTTTTTTTGGGGGGGGTTATGACTCCCGACGGAATTAGGGGAAGTAGATAGGAGTTAATCAACAATAAAAGGTGTCAATTGTATTTTGAAACTCAATTTTTAGGTATTTCGTATTTTGTTCGTTATAAAATAACGAATGAATAAGTATAAATTTCTTAAATTTATGCAATGGTTGAAAGTAAAGGCGATTCAGACATTCTATTCACCTTAATGGAAAATGAATTAAACCCGAAAGAAATACGTAACGAGGAAATATTACTATTTTATAGATCTTATCTATATAACATAACCTTTGATCTCAGTAAGAAGGGTTGACGGTTTTTGTGAAAAAAATCGGATTTGTTTTTCCAAGTTATCATTTCGATATAGCTATCACTTTTATTGAAATAAACCATTAATTGCTGAGTTCAAAAAAAATGCCAATACAATTATGATGCTGAATTAGGAATCTTTTCGTTATATATAACTATAACTTTCTATTTCGAATTTCTATTTAGAATCCTATACTCCTATTATTAATCAAAAATAGATATAGAAAAATCTATAAATTAAGTTCTATCCGTATATTATTTAATGTATTAATGTAAATAAAAGAATCTTTAATATAGAATAAAGTATAGATTTCTATGTACCGATTAAACCAATGACTATTCATGATTCCATAATTGAATCAATTGTATACCGGTTCAAAATTTGAGGAATGTTATGGTAAAACTTCGTTTGAAACGATGTGGTAGAAAGCAACGTGCGACTTGAAGGACATGATCTGGTGTGGATTTTTATATCCATCATTTTCTATAGAAAAAGATGCTCTTGGTTCGACACCCCCTGTTCCGTTAGACTAGAACCCACACTTTTAGGGGGTTATAGTTAATAGTTAATTAATGGTGGAGCTCGAGTAGAAAGTCTTGATTCATTTATTAAGAGCAAGAATCTAGGGTTAGTGTGAATCAATAAATTAGAACAACTTCGTAAGTATATTTTTGACAGAGAAATCGAAAAGATCCAATCCCACCAAGTTTCTAATCAAAAGGTAAATTTTATTGGATTTTTTTGGAATTGATAAACCCTTTTCGATAAAAAAAGTATATCGTGAGAGAATCAAGCGTTTGTATGATTCTTTTCTTTGATAAACAATCACAAAAAGGGTATGTTGCTGCCATTTTGAAAGGATTAAAGATCAACGAAGTAATGTATAAACCTAACGATTCAAAGCAAAGAGATTCCGAAACAAGGAAAGGCCCCTTTCATTCTCAATTGTATTAACAACTGGATTAGAATGAAGAATTCCAATAGAGGTTCAATAAGCCAGACAAAAAGGGGGTTAGAGACCACTCAATAAATTAAATGTTTCTTTTGATCTATTTGAGAGTTATTCAACTTGAGTTATGAGTGCAAATGGTTTTTTCGGAAAGAAGAATAAGAGAAAAAGGGTACTTAATTCTTAGTCTAATTAATTTGATGATTTTATGGATCTATTTGGCATTATAATTTTCTATATACATAATTTGAAAAAAATCAAAAATCATTTTTCTTGAGCCGTACGAGGAGAAAACTTCTTATACGTTTCTGGGGGGGTATTATTCATATAATCTATCCCAATGAGCTGTCTATCGAATTGTTGCAATTGATGTTCGGTCCCGAAGAGAAGGAAGAGATCTTCGGAAAGTTGGTTTTTATGATCCGATAAAGAATCAAACTTATTTAGACGTTCCCGCCATTCTATATTTTCTTGAAAGGGGCGCTCAACCTACCGGAACTGTTTATGATATTTTAAAGAAGGCAGCTATTTTTAAAGAACTTCGCCCTAATGATAAATTTACTTAATGAAATACAAAAAAAAAGAGACTCGTATATATACTTTCTTTATATTTTTATTATTATTCACATCTTCTTTTGCTCTATTATGTCGTCTAGAAAAAGGATCAAGTGAATAAACGAAGAAAGTTATATGGATCAAGTCACTAACGGTCGGAATTGGATCTAACAATAGAGAATTCCGATATTCTTTTCAATTAGATGGTTTTGCTTGGAACTAGACTCAAAAAAAAAGAATGAATTATTTGACGTATAGTTATTGATCCTTTTTCGACTTCTTTTTGATTTCTATCGACATTCCTTTCTAATCATGTACCTTATTTAGATAGTGCCAATCCAACACAAGTTCTTTATTTTATTATTTTTTTTTTGTTCAATTGATTCTTTTATTCTCGTAAATTTTCAATGAAATTGATATTATTTCTTTTTTTTTAACAGACATATTGATATTGACAAGAGTGCAGTGAACAAATATAATTCAAGTGTAAATGGGTCCAGTTTTTTTCTATTTTTTTGTCCTACATACAAAACACAGCTTTTGTTTTTTACTTTATTAAAAGAAAAGATTCGTTATAATAAAAAAAAATATCTATAATGTAATGAATGAGAATATCTAAGAAGTGGTCTATAATCTCATTTTTTTTGAAAATTTCTTGTATGGTCAGTTGATCTGTTTTTTATTAGATTATAAATAAAACTTATTCTTTTTTTTAATTTTTTGCTAATTTAATGCTTTGATTGTCTTGTCTAATTTCTTTATTTTGATCTCGATTGTATCTACATACTATACTCTCTTTGGGTTGCTAACTCAACGGTAGAGTACTCGGCTTTTAAGTGCGGCTAGGGTCTTTTACGCATTTGGATGAAGTAAGGGATTCGTCCACACCATCGGTAGAGTTTGTAAGACCACGACTGATCCTGAAGGAATGAATGGAAAAAAGAGCATGTCGTATCAATGGAGAATTCTGAATTCATTCCGTTATTATCTTATTAACAAATTAAATTTATAGAACGAAACGAAATGAATTCAAAGTTGGGTCGTATTGAATACATGGATCGAGCCTTATGGCTCTAATTGGAGGGAAAAAAGCAACGAGCTTCTGTTCTTAATTGGAACGATTACCCGCCCTAATTAAATGTTAAAAATAGATTAGTGACTGATGCGGGAAAGGCTTTTCCAGGCGTGGATTCACGATTTTTAGCGAATCCTAACTATTCGCCGTTTTCCATTAGATTAGAAAATAAAATGGAGATGAATGTGTAGAAGAAACAGTATATTGGTAAGGATACTTTTTTCAAAAATCAAAAGAGCGATTGGCTTGAAAAAATAAAGGATTTCTAACCATCTTCTTATCCTATAACTAGAAACCAATTAGATGGAAAAAAGATAGAGAGTCCGTTGATGAGTTTACCTATATCCGAGGTATCGATCTATTCTTTTGTACTAGAATACCTTGTTTTGACTTTATCGCACTATGTATCATTTTCTAACCCACGAAACCCCCTACTTTTCTTTTTGTTTCCGGTCTCATTTTAAATGGAAGAATTCCGAAGATATTTAGAACTAGATAGATCTTGGCAATACTTTGTGTACCCACTTATCTTTCAGGAATATATTTATGCACTTGTACATGATCAGGATTTAGATTTGAATAGGTCCCTTTTGTTGTCAAATGCAAATCGAGATTATGACACAAAATACAGTTTACTGGTTGTAAAACGTTTAATTATTCGAATGTATCAACAGAATCATTTGATTCTTTCTTTTAATGATTCTAACAAAAATGAATTTCTTGTGCCCAAGAAAAATTTGTATTCTCAACGGATCTCGGAGGGATTTGCAGCTATTGCGGAAATTCCATTTTCTATGCGATTAATATCTTCCCTAGAAAAAAAAGAACTCAAAAAAGATCAAAATTTACGATCAATTCATTCAATATTTCCTTTTTTAGAGGACAAATTTTCACGTTTAACTTATGTGTTAGATATATTGATACCTCACCCTATCCATTTTGAAATCTTGGTTCAAACTATTCGTTACTGGATAAAAGATACTTCCTGTTTGCATTTATTGCGCTTTTTTCTTTATGAGTATTGTAATAGTGTTATTACTCTAAAGAGATCTGTTTCAAAAAAAAAGAATAAAAGATTCTTATTGTTCCTATACAATTCCCATGTGTGTGAATGCGAATCCATCTTCGTTTTTCTCCGGAACCAATCTTCTCATTTACGATCAACATCTTACGGAACCTTTCTTGCGAGAGTATATTTCTACCGAAAGTTAGAACATTTTGTAAGGGTATTTACTAAGTATTTTCGGGTTATCCTTTGGGTCTTCAAGGATCCTTTTCTGCATTATGTTAGGTATCAAGGAAAATGGATTCTGGCTTCAAGAGGCACATTTCTTATGATGATTAAACTAAAATATTACCTTGTCAATTTCTGGCAATGTACTTTTTCTCTGTGGTTGCAACCAAGAAGAATCTATATCAATCAATCATCAAATCAGCCTGTTGACTTTATGGGTTTTC